AACCAACCAAAGTTCGCTTCAGTCATTATATATTGAACGGAAGCAAAAGCCTCAGCAACGGTCGGGCGATAGTAAAAAGTCATAGCAAATCCCGTCGCTACTTGGACTAAAAAACAAGTCAGTGTAATTCCTCCTAAACAATAAAATATGTTAACATGAGGAGGAACATATTTACTAGTTATATCATCTGCAATCGCCTGAATCTCAAGACGTTCTTCGAACCAATCATAGACTTTATTGAGATAGGTAAACCACGAGGACTCGCCCCCCCCAGAGAACCATATATGAGAATTTCATCTCGTACGGCTCAAAGGCAAATACACAAATATTGGTTGTGATGGATATGTGTAATAGAGGTTTTTTTTAACCTCTTAACTTAATTATATGATTCTCAATGTTCTCTAAAGATAGGGAAAAAAAAAAAGAAAAATAGGAATCTTTGTGGTTAGAATGCCAAAATATCAAGTCGGCTCACTCGTCTTTACGTGGATCGTTTTAGGCCTCTTGAGCTTTCTATTTACTTCTATTTACTCAATTTTCTTTTCTTTTTCTTTTCTTTTTTTTTTTATGTGGTTTTGCTGCCGTCTTCTTTCTTAGTGATAGAAATTCTTTTGTTTTGTTAAGACCCTATAAATCGATTCAAAAAAGACCTAAGATTCATATAAAAACCGCGATGATTCAATAAAACCTGCAATCTACGTCCAAAAATCCCTTGAGTAAGAACTGTTGGATCATCACTTATTCAATGAATAGATATAATGCAAAAAAGAATCCAAAGAAATGTTTGTCCTTTTTTTTTTATCAAAAAAAAAACTAAACGAGAAAACTATTTCTTTTAATATAGAAGACTCTTTGAAAGATTTTTTCAAGTCCGGCTGCGAGGTCTGAATATTAAATTAAGTATGAATCATAGTCCTAATACTTTAGAATATAATGTATTTCATATATTCCGTGCTCCAGATACTATAATAAATATCTGACGGGTTAAAACCATCTATATCAAGATGACAGAATGATTCTCTGTGCTATTAATAGGATCAATTAAAACAAATCACACACTCATATTCCGGAAATACAGAAACGAAGAAATTCCACGGTCGAACTACCAAATCCAAATAATGGGCTCAAAATCAAAGACCTAATAACTTTGTATCGAAAAGTTAGTTAGCCGTTCTTGTGAATCTAATTCATAGAAATTCCGTCCAGTAAAATAGAAGAATTATAAATCTCCAAAATAATAGATAGAAATATCGCAAATAGAGCCATTGCGACACCCATAAAAGGAGTGGTTCCCCACCCAGGAGCTACTTTACCATATTCCGAATTCAACGGTTTCAATAAACTCCCTGCACCAGTTCGTCTTGGTCTTGGACCAGATCTAGAACTACCCTCAACAGTTTGTGTAGCCATAAATCCTATTTTGTATTCATTGAGATCTGTTGACTTTGTATACCATTCCGCTTTAAATAAATGTATACGATTCCGAAAAAAAAAATAAATGATCTTATCGTAGATCCATTGTGGTCGTGAAATCTTACAATAATGGAAACAGGAACCCTAGTTGCCATCTCTATATCTGGTTTACTTGTAAGTTTTACTGGGTATGCCTTATATACTGCTTTTGGGCAACCCTCTCAACAACTAAGAGATCCATTCGAAGAACATGGGGACTAGTTGAAGCAACGAGCCCCCCAATATTGGGGGGTTCGTTGCTTCAATTCAATTGAGATACTGAAAAATCATTTCACCTTTTTAGTTGGAACTTTAGGCGGTTCTCGAAAAAAGATAGCGAAAAAGATTATTCCTAAAGTCGAGACTAAAAGAAATGTATAAACCAATGCTTCCATAGATTTCATTGTGGTTTACAATTATAGCTTTCATACCTGTTTATTAGGGACCGTTTCCCAGATAAAGTAAAGAAAGAGCAAGAATAAAAGAAGGGGCAGCCATTCAAATCAAGATTTAGCTGGTAACCCATGGGAAATTCAAAAAAAATCGAAAAAAAAATAAGAGAACAATGTTGGATCAAACTACTTGTCTTCTTGTAGTTGGATCTCCAAGTTTTTGGAATGCTCCAAATTCCACTTGAGCATCTAAGTCTGGGTCAATACCAGCAAAAACATCTCTGAACAAGGTTCTAGCACCATGCCAAATGTGTCCGAAGAAGAAGAGAAGAGCAAATGAAGCGTGACCAAAAGTAAACCAACCCCTCGGGCTGCTGCGAAAAACACCATCGGATTTCAAAGTAGCACGGTCTAATTCAAAAATCTCACCTAATTGAGCACGTCTAGCATATTTTTTTACAGTAGCAGGATCACTATAACTAACCCCGTTGAGTTCACCGCCATAGAACTCAAGAGTTACACCGACTTGCTCCACACTATATTTGGATTCCGCCCTTCTAAAAGGAACATCGGCTCTAACAATTCCGTCTCCATCCACCAAAACAACCGGAAATGTTTCAAAAAAGGTAGGCATACGACGTACGAAAAGTTCCCGCCCCTCCTTATCTCTAAAGATAGGATGTCCTAACCACCCAACGGCTATTCCATCCCCATTATCCATTGAGCCCGCTCTAAACAATCCCCCCTTTGCCGGATTATTTCCGATGTAATCATAAAAGGCTAATTTTTCAGGAATTTTAGACCAAGCTTCTGATAAACTTTTATTTTCAACTAGTCCAGCACTCACTCTTCGAAATATTTCTTGCTGGAAGTATCCCTGATCCCATTGATAACGAGTGGGACCAAATAATTCAATCGGGGTGGTTGCCGAACCGTACCACATAGTTCCAGCAACAACAAAAGCTGCAAAAAAAACAGCAGCAATACTACTAGAAAGAACGGTTTCAATATTTCCCATACGTAATCCTTTGTACAGACGTTGAGGCGGGCGGACACTAAGATGGAAAAGGCCCGCTAATATGCCTAATGTCCCTGCTGCAATATGATGAGAGGCTATTCCCCCTGGAACAAAAGGATCAAAACCCTCCACACCCCACGCAGGATTTACGGGTTGTATCCTTCCGGTTAGTCCATAAGGATCGGACACCCATATTCCAGGACCATACAATCCTGTTACATGAAATGCGCCAAAACCAAAGCAAGCCACACCTGAAAGAAATAGATGAATTCCAAAAATTTTTGGCAAATCCAAAGAGGGTTTTCCCGTACGTTCATCGGTAAAGATTTCTAGATCCCAATAGACCCAATGCCAGATAGCTGCCAAGAAGCACAAACCGGAAAAGACAATATGTGACCCGGCTACACCTTCGTAACTCCAAATGCCCGGATTTGTTATCGTTCCCCCTGCGATACTCCAACCACCCCATGAATCGGTTATTCCTAAACGAGTCATGAAGGGTATAACGAACATACCCTGTCTCCACATTGGATCAAGAACAGGGTCAGAAGGATCAAAAACCGCCAATTCATAAAGAGCCATCGAACCGGCCCAACCAGCAACTAGAGCTGTATGCATTATATGAACAGAAATCAAACGGCCCGGATCATTCAATACGACGGTATGAACACGATACCAAGGCAAACCCATGGAAATACCTCTTATATAAACAAAAAATGAACACTATGTAACTTTATTGCACTGGAAAAGACTATGCTATGGACCTCCTTCTCATTTTCAGTGGATTTTTTCGGGGAAAGGATTTACATTTGTTCCAGTCTTTTAGTAATAATGGAACAATTCTATTAGTAGAAAGAAAAAGAAGCAGATCTATTCTATACCCGATAAGTAACAATATGCAATGGTGGAAGGGAAGTAAGGGAGTTGACCCTATTTTATATGAGTGAGGGCATATTTGTTTATCATTCAAAGGACTTATTCGTAAGAATCTTCCTTTATTCATTTGGTCTTCTTTTATTTCTGATTTTGGTTTATGAACTTATTCAATCTATAGATAAAATAGAATAAAGACCCATATTATTAGGACACTAAAACCATTCTTACGCTTCCACATCAAAGTGAGGTAAACTAAAACAACTAATTAATCATTTTTTTATGCCTGTTGGAGTTCCAAAAGTACCGTTTCCATTTGGTAAAGATGAAGATCAAGATTTTTTTGAAGATAAAGAGAGGGATCGAGATTTTTTTGAATATAAAGATAGGCTTGAAGATAATGATAAGGATGAAGATAAAGATAAAGATAAACGTAAAAGTAAAGCTAAACCTTATGTTGATCTATACACCCGAATGTATCATGAAAGGTTTCTTTTTTTATTCGGTGAGCTCAATACTCGGTTAGCAGGTACACTTATGGGTATTCTAACACATTTCAGTGTAGCGGAGCCAGAAAAAGAATTTCTTCTTTTTATAAACTCTCCAGGAGGGGGGCTAGGCTCTGGAGTATCTCTGTATACTGCTATGCAATATGTGACCTCAGATGTAAGTACGGTGTGCGTGGGAAGCGCTTTTTCAATGGCATCCTTTATTCTGGCCGGAGGAGCAAAGGAAAAGCGTGTAGCAACCCCTCACTCTAGGATAATGCTACATGAACCCCGTACTGACTATTTGAGGACAAGGGGGGCAGACATTTTCAAAGACATGAGGGAGCTGAAGAAACTGACCCTTACTGTCATACAGCAATTGGCAAAAATAACGGAAAAATCCCAACAGACTGTATACAGAGACATGAAATTGCAAATGTTTATGTCACCAACAAAAGCCAAAATTCATGGAATTATTGATAATATAGTTGAGGAGGAGTATGAGGATTATTTTTTTGAATAAAAAATTAGCAGGGATTCCACGAGAATCCATGATTTAAGATTTTTTCTTCTTACCTTTACCCAATTAAATGGAATATTTAGAAATCTATTCCTATAAAATTCATATGAATATAGAAGTAATTCATAATCATCGAGTTAGGATTGATCTAAACCAACTCATTATGCGTATGACCCAAAATGCCAACTATTAAACAACTTATTAGAAAGACAAGACAGCCGATTATAAATGTCACGAAATCCCCTGCTCTTAGGGGATGCCCTCAGCGTCGAGGAACGTGTACTAGGGTGTATGTGCGACTCGTTCCGATCACGGACTAAGACAAAAGAAAGGAAAAACATTTTCAGTGATCAGTAACGATGAATAAGATAGAGTGGAAAAATTCCATTTACTTTTTACTTTTTTTTATTTCACTTAAAAAGAAATCTATCATATCTATCCTTCTATTGTGTATCAAATTTATGGTTTACATTGGTGTAAATCCAATCACCTCAATTTGAAATTGAAGATGAGAAAGACTTCCCATTGGTGACAAATGCTTATCCATTAAGCAGGTAAAACCTCAGTTTTTTTTAAAACAAAAAGATTCTGACCTTACTCTTACAAGTGCAATAACGGACTAACAAGGTCAGCTACCCAGCAAATCCTCGTACTTAAATACCGTTACTGTATAGTTAGATTTCGTTGTGAAAGATCTATTACTAGATAACTCACGGGTAGAGCCAAAGGGTGTGAACTGTACAAGTTAACAATAGTATTAATTAAATAAAAAAAAAGGGGGGGCTCCGGTGTATAGAGGGGACCTCGCCGTTTAAGAAGTAGCCATAGAAACGAAGAAACCCACTTTTTATTGGTCCATTTATATTATTCACTACGTTTTTTTGATATTATATATTCTTTTTGATACTTGATCCTGGGTATCAAGACAATCTATTATTTCGAAATGAAATATCTAGAAAAAAGAAAGAATGGTGGTTGGGAGGGTTATAGTAGCAAAAGCCATTAAAATCCTTATTTTATACATCGGAAAAATACGTTTTGTTATTAACAGACAGATTAGGCAAGAAAAAAGAATAACCGAAAAAAAGATAATAGAAAAAAAAGAAATCCGTTTAGTTATTCATCAATAAATTAATTATTCATTAAAGTTTTTGATTCAATGATTAGAGTTAAACGAGGATATACAGCGCAGAGACACAGAACAAAAATTCGTTCATTTGAATCAAATTTTCGAGGGGCTCGTTCAAGACCTATGCGAACTCTTACGCAACATAAAATAAAAGCTTCGGTTTCGGCTCATCGGGATAGAGATAGGCAGAAAAGAGATTTTCGTCGTTTATGGATCAGTCGAATAAATGCAGCAATTCGAGGGAGTAGTATATACTGTAGTTATAGTTTTTTCTTGAAAAATCTGTACAAGAATCAGTTACTTCTTAATCGTAAAATACTTGCACAAATAGCTATATTAAATAGAGAATGTCTTTATACGATTTTCAATGAGATCATAAAATCAAAGAAAAAAGAGGAGAGAAATGGATGGATTTCCAGTTTCTTTTTTCACTTTTTCAGCAGAAAGATAAAGATAAGTGGAGTTCCCAATAGTGGGATACCAATACCACCCGGAAGCTGGTACTAAAACTCCGGGTAGTATAATAGGGATTAGTATGATAAATTAGAATTTAGAAAATCTATATTTATTCTTAATTTTCCATCTTACTCGAACGGTTGATTCTTTCCTTTCACTGTAAGGGTCGATTCTCTCTTTTCCTTTCCCTGGAACGGTCAATTCTCTCTCTTTTTTTTTTTCTAAAACCACGAGTGGTCAACTTGCTTTTTTCACATTGTTTTTCATTATTAAAAAAAGGTAACAAAGATAAAATACGAGCTTGTTTTATAGCAAGAGTAATTAATCGTTGTTGTTTTAAGGTCAATCTATTCACCCGTCTAGATAATATTTTTCCTTGTTGACTAATAAATCGATTAATTAAACTCATATTTTTATAATCAATTCGATCCCCCGATTGGATCGAGGGCAAACGCTTACGAAAAGATTGCTTAGATTTTAAAAATCGCTTAGATTTCATAAATCGCTTAGATTTCATAAAGAGTCTCTTAGATTTATCCATGATTTGCTTATTCCTTATCCCCCCAATCGTATTTTTTTCAAAATTGAATTTTTTTCTTTTTCCACATGTGTTTCACTATATATAAGTTATATAGAAATTAACTTATATAGAATTGATATATATCAAAAACGGATATGTTATATATCATATGATTTTATACTATTTGAAATAATATATTTTATCAAATTATACCCCTTGTGGGGGTGACACACAGGCGATCGATTTGAGTTATTTCTTTATCTCTCCATGAATCGTATGTTTGTGACAATAGGAACAGAATTTTCTCAATTCCAATCGGCTAGGCATATTGTGTTGATTCTTTTGGGTAATATATCTAGAAATACCCTTTGCTTCTTTATTAATGTTATCTCGAATACAACTGGTACATTCCAAAATAATAATTACTCGCATATTTTGACCCTTGGCCATAAACCTCCCTTGGGTTTTTGATTGACTCAACTCGTCCTTTTTTTGATTCGAAGCGAAGAAGACGAAAGAAAGGTAAAAAAAAATAAAAGTTATTAACCCGAAATCAAATTATGAAAGATTGCGTTGAAATCAATATAGAATATTAATGTAATAATAAGAAATACAATGATTTCTAACTCTATTTAGAACTACAATACAATATCTAAGTTCTCATTTCAGTTTTTTGTATGATATCGTTGTCACGCCCTAACCATCACATTTCTATTTCTGGTCTTACCTTATTAATTTAAGGAAGGTGAGGGATTGAACCTCCGAGAAACTCGGAGGTTCAATCCACTTTTCTTCTTCCTCTTTTAGAACTTAAATAAGTTCTAAAAACTAAAAAAAAGACGGGGGATTAGGATTAATTGCAGATATTTGATTGGATCTATCATTTTCTGCGCCCCCTTCCTTCCTACGTCAATAATTAGAAAAAAGGGAGAATATCAATGCATCCGGAAATAAACGATTGATCTCTATCAATATACCCGCTAAAGAACCGAGCCATAGGGTACTTACCACTGGTGCCACGGAGAGATATGTTTTTAGATCTGGCATTTCAAATCCTCCTTCTTTGTTCTTTATTGTAATTTTGTATACACAGGGGTAATACATATATGATCAGATATATCTATAATTAATAATAAGCACTTGCATTTTATTTATGCATAATCCCTAATTCAAATTAGTGATTCATTATATATTTTTTATTTTTTTATTATTCATTTCATATTCTATACTATGAGACGAAAAATAAAAAATGACAAGATATTTTGTAGATATCAAGGGAGGAAATAAAAGTATGGAAAACAAGACAAAGATTTTTTACAATGACACTGTAAACCAATTAAAAGGGATGTAGCGCAGTTTGGTAGCGCATTTGTTTTGGGTACAAAATGTCACGGGTTCAAATCCTGTCATCCCTATCGATAAGTATTTCATTTCTTATCAGCAACAAGGGATCCTTTGAAATCGATTAAAAAACAGCACATACATACTCAATATAGAATTTTATTCTATATGATAGTATGTGTATACAAAATAGATTGGGGTAAAAAGATATTTATTATGAGAAGAAAACGCTCTTAGTTCAGTTCGGTAGAACGCGGGTCTCCAAAACCCGATGTCGTAGGTTCAAATCCTACAGGGCGTGATTCCATTCTTGTTAGATCGAGAATGATACTGAAATTGTTGAAAGGTAGTCCGAATTTGACCCCCTACTTGTTTTAGTCCACAGGAGGTCAATAAACAAAAGGGATGTTAGTTAATCAAAGGTCTAACTGATCGCCGCGTCTGTATTGCAAATATGCAGTTACGAATAATCCAGCCAAAGTAATAGGAATTAGACCTAAGACGATTCCAAATAGAAAAACTTCAATCATTTCAATTTGTTTGAAAGGAAAAAAGGAGGGGTAATATCTAGATATTAATCTGTATTCCCCATGAATCTCAATAACTAAGAATTGAGCTCATGGGAAGGAACTGTGAAATATATGGAATACTGGATAAAGATTTAAGATCCCTTTTTTTTTTAATTCTTCATTCAATTCATTTCATAATGTCAAATCAAATAAGTCGTATCTTGCTAAGACCGATAAATAGAGCTGAAGTTATAGTTAAAGCCACTAGTAGAAAACCAAAAAAACTAGTTATAGTAGGCATGAATAGGCTAAATCAAATATGTTCTTTTTATACATATCTTTATAAAGAGAAAACACTTCCCTAAATTTCCACCTTTGAAAAAAAAAAAAGATACGAAGATAAAAAAAAATACCAATTAAAAGATTCAATTGAAATGATTCATCAATCAACCATTATAGACGAACAAAAATCGAGTAATAGTAATACAAGTAAGAAAAAAATTCATCATCTATGCCATCTACCTCATACCGCGATTCCGAAGCAACAAGTTCATTGAGAAACTCTTGAATTGATTAAATCAATAGAATTCTATTCAAAATTCTATTTAAAAGAATAAAAACTGTGTCGTGTAACTTCATTGAATTCAAAAAATCAAACTCTCTTTGAATTAATATGGAAAAATTCTAAAATATCGATTTTGATCGTTTTTTATTTTTTTCTTTTTGTCGTTTTCTATTTTCATATAAAGAATAGAAATAAAGCCCTATTATAGTATATCTTTTTAATTGGGCCAAGAACGAACCAGAACCCTCGGGTCTAATACAAGAACAACAATGCGCGTATCGCAAATATTGATTATAAGCTTTTAGCTGTTCTCTTCCTTTCATCGAATATTATCTATTACTACTATCACTTTTACTTGTTATTGAACAACTAACCAATTCTTTAAAATGAAAAAAAAAACAAAAAGGAGGTTCCGATAAAAAGCATCTTCTACAACCTAAAAAAAAATGAAGTATATCGCTAGATTTAGCATCTAATTGAATTGTAGAAATATGATAATTTTCTCCCCAAATTATTATAAGCTAATCCATCGGATTCACACCCTATTTTACTTGATCTTTCTAGTTCGAAGACAATAATGTAGAATGTAGAGACCTCTTATCTTATATTAATTTGGAGAATTCTTTCTCTTGAGTACATGATTATATGTTGACAAATAACAAGAAAAGAAGACAGAAATTATCTAACACTTCACCTCGATACTGATTGGGAAATTACGTTGCTATGTTAGAAGGAGG